AAGAAAAAAAGAAAAGAAAAAGCACGAATAAAGATAGCAGAGGCCTGGGATAGTATTCCATTTGCGCAAGTAATAAGAGGTTGCATGTTACTAACTCAATCTATTTTTCGAAAATATATTCTATTACCTTCATTCATAATTGCGAAAAATATTGGACGTATATTCCTATTGCAACTTCCCGAATGGTCTGAGGATTTACAGGAATGGAATAGAGAGATCCATCTAAAATGTACCTATAATGGTGTTCCATTATCCGAAACAGAATTTCCAAAAAATTGGTTAACAGATGGTATTCAGATAAAAATCTTATTTCCTTTCTGTATGAAACCTTGGCACAAATCAAAACTACGATCCTTTCAAAAAGATCTAATGAAAAAGACAAAAGAAAAAGATGATTTTTGTTTTTTAACAGTTTGGGGAATGGAAACTGAACTTCCCTTTTGTTCGTCCCGAAAACGACTTCCCTTTTTTAAACCGATCTTAAAGGAATTTGAAAAAAAAATTGGAAAATGTAAAAAGAAGTATTTTCGAGTTCTAACAGTTTTCAAAGGAAAAACAAAATTACTTCGAAAAGTTTCAAAAGAAACAAAAAAATGGGTTATCAAAAGTGTTATTTTTATAAAAAAAATACTAAAAAAACTTTCCAAAGTAAATCCAATTCTATTATTTAGATTAAGAGAAGTAGGAGTATATGCATCAAGCGAAATTAAAGAAGAAAAAGATTCCATAAGAAGCAATCAGATAATTCACGAATCATTTAGTCAAATTGCATCTCCGAGTTGGACAAATTCTTCATTGACAGAAAAAAAGATGAAGGATTTGACTGATAGAACAAGTACAATTCGAAATCAAATAGAAAGAATCACAAAAGATAAAAAAAAAGTAACTCCAAGAATAAATAATCTTAGTCCTACAAGTTATAATGCTAAAAGGTTCGAAAAACGGGAAATATTAAAAAGAACGAATGCTCAATTAATCTATAAATTACTCCCCCTTTTAAAATTTTTCATTGAAAAAATATACACAGCTCTATTTTTATCTATCATTAATATTCCCAGAATAAATACAGAACTTTTTCTTAAATTAACAAAACAAATTATTGATAAATCCATTTACAATAATGAAAGAAAACAAGAAAAAATTAATAAAAAAAATAAAACTCCAATTCCGTTTATTTCGACTATAAAAAAGCCACTTGATAATATTAGTAATATTAAAATAAATTCACATTTTTTTTATGACTTATCCTACGTGCCACAAGCATATGTATTTTACAAATTATCACAAATCCAAGTTAGTAACTCGTTAAGACCTGTTGTTCAATATCAAGGAATCCCCCCTTTTCTTAAGCCTAAAATAAAGGATTCTTTTGAAACACGAGGAATGTTTCATTCAAAATTAGCAGATAAAAAACTTCCGAGTTATGAAATGAATCCATGGAAAACCTGGTTACGAGGACATTATCAATACCATTTATCTCAGATTAGATGGTCTAGATTAATACCAGAAAAATGGCGAAATACAGTTTATCAGCGTCGTATAGCTAAAAAGGAAAATTTAAGCAAACGGCATTCATCTGAAAAAGACTCATTTATGAATTACAAAAAACAAAAACAATTTGAAGTATATTCATTATCGAATCCAAAAGATAATTTTCTAAAATACTATAGATATGATCTTTTATCATATAAATTTCTTAATTATGAAAATAAAGCGGAATGCTTTTTTTATAGATCTCCCCTTCACGGAAATAAGAACAAAGGGATTTCTTATAACACGTCTAAAGAAACCCTTTTTGATATGCTCAGGAACATCCCTATTAAAAATGATTTAGGAAAGGTCGATATTCTATATATGGAAAAACATATGGAAAAACCGGCCGATAGAAAATATTTCGATCGGAAAATTTTCTATTTTTTTATTAGACAAAAAATCGGTATTGAGGCCTCGATCATAATCGATACCAATAGGAATCAAAATACTCAAATTCGTACTAATAATTCTCAAATAATTTCTAAAAAAGATCTTTTTTATCTTATGATTCCAGAGATCAATCTAGCAAACTCCCACAAAGGATTTTTTGATTGGATGGGAATGAATGAAAAAAAGGTAAAGCGTCCCATATCAAATCTGGAACTTTGGTTCTTCCCAGAATTTGTGTTACTTTATAAGACATATAAACTGAAACCTTGGTTTATACCAAGCAAATTGCTTCTTTTAAATTTAGATATAAGTGAAACTAAAGAAACTAAAAAGATCAATGAAAAGGAAAAAGGAAGTTTTTTGATAGCATCAAATAAAAAGTATCGAAATCAAGAAGAAAAAGAACCCACAAGCCAAGTGGATCGAAGATATGTTCTCTCACAACAAAAAGATATTGAAGCAAATTATGCAACAAGATCGGACATGAAAAAAGGAAAAAATAAAAAACAATACAAAAGCAACACGGAAGCAGAACTAGATTTATTCCTGAAACGTTATTTGCTTTTTCAATTGAGATGGGATGAGACTTTGAATCAAAGACTGATCAATAATATCAAGGCATATTGTCTCCTGCTTAGACTGATAGATCCAAGAAAAATTACTATATCCTCGATTCAAAAGAGAGAAATGAATTTGGATATAATGCTGATTCAGAAGAATTTAACTCTTTCAGAATTGATGAAAAAGGGAGTATTGATTCTAGAACCCATTCGTTTGTCTGGAAAAAAAGATGGGCAATTTATTATGCATCAAACCATAGGTATTTCGTTGGTTCATAAGAGTAAGCATCAAACTAATCAAAAATCCCAAGAGCAGAGATATGCTTCTAACAACAATTTTGATGAAACTATTTCACCACATCAAAAAATAATCGGAAATAGAAACAAAAATCATTTTGATTTACTTGTTCCCGAAAATATTTTAGCCTTTAGACATTGTAGAAAATTGAGAATTCTAATTTGTTTCAATTCAAAAAATAGAAATTATATAGATAGAAATCCGGTATTTTGGAACGGAAAGAACGTAAAAAACAGCAGCCAAGTTTCACAGGACAATAACCATCTTGATAGAGAGAAAAATCAATTAATGAAATTAAAGCTCTTTCTTTGGCCTAATTCTCGATTAGAAGATTTAGCTTGTATGAATCGTTATTGGTTTGATACTAATAATGGTAGTCGTTTCAGTATGTTAAGGATACATCTGTATCCACGATTGAAAATTTGTTGATAATACACTTTATCTATATATCCTATACCCTATATATAATAGGGTATATGAAAGCAAACAAATACACAGATCGCACGTCTTGTCTCACCTTTCATTCTAGTATCCAATATGAAAACATTCAAATTTTCAAATTAATGGCATTATTATTATTGATCATTAGAATCCATATCTGTAAAAAGCAAAGGGGGTCTTTTGTGGTAAAAAATTCATTCATTTCGGTTATTTCTCAAAAAGAAAACGAAGAAAAGAGAGGGTCTGTTGAATTTCAAGTATTCAGTTTCACCACCAAGATAAGGAGACTTACTTCACATTTGGAATTGCACAAAAAAGACTTTTCATCTCAGAGAGGTTTGCGAAAAATTTTGGGAAAACGTCAACGACTGCTGGCCTATTTGTCAAAAATAAATAGAGGGCGCTATAAAGAATTAATTAGTGAGTTGGATATTCGAGAGATAAAAACTCGTTAATTTGAAGCGTGATGCCATTAGAGCTTAGTCGTTTAAATTTTGATGAACTTCTTTTGACTTTCAGCAATGCATGGAAGAATGACTCGGGAAAAACTTATGATTGCACCAACTACAAGAAAAGACCTCATGATAGTCAATATGGGCCCCCACCACCCATCAATGCATGGTGTTCTTCGACTGATCGTTACTCTCGATGGTGAAGATGTTATTGATTGTGAACCAATATTGGGTTATTTACATAGAGGGATGGAGAAAATTGCGGAAAATCGAACAATTATACAATATTTGCCTTATGTAACACGTTGGGATTATTTAGCTACTATGTTCACAGAAGCAATAACCGTAAATGGACCCGAACAGCTAGGCAATATTCAAGTACCTAAAAGGGCTAGCTACATCAGAGTTATTATGTTGGAGTTGAGTCGTATCGCTTCCCATTTGTTATGGCTTGGCCCTTTTATGGCAGATATTGGTGCACAGACCCCCTTTTTCTACATTTTTCGAGAACGAGAATTGATATATGACCTATTCGAAGCTGCTACCGGCATGCGCATGATGCATAATTATTTTCGTATCGGAGGAGTCGCTGCTGATCTACCTCATGGCTGGATAGATAAATGTTTGGATTTTTGCGATTATTTTTTAACCGGGGTTGCTGAATATCAAAAGCTTATTACACGGAATCCCATTTTTTTAGAACGGGTTGAGGGCATAGGCATTATTGGCGGAGAAGAAGCACTAAATTGGGGTTTATCGGGCCCAATGCTACGAGCTTCCGGAATACAATGGGACCTTCGTAAAGTTGATCGGTATGAGTGTTACGACGAATTTGATTGGGAGATTCAATGGCAAAAAGAGGGGGATTCATTAGCTCGGTATTTAGTACGAATCGCCGAAATGACAGAATCCATACAAATTATCCAACAGGCTCTGGAAGGAATTCCAGGGGGACCCTATGAAAATTTAGAAAGCCGCCACTTTGATAGAATAAAAGACTCCGAATGGAATGATTTTGAATATCGATTTATTAGTAAAAAACCTTCTCCAACTTTTGAATTGTCCAAGCAAGAACTTTATGTAAGAGTCGAAGCACCAAAAGGAGAATTGGGAATTTTTCTGATAGGGGATCAGAGTGTTTTTCCTTGGAGATGGAAAATAAGACCGCCGGGTTTTATCAACTTGCAAATTCTTCCGCAGTTAGTTAAAAGAATGAAATTGGCTGATATTATGACGATACTAGGTAGCATAGATATCATTATGGGAGAAGTTGATCGTTAAAATGCTAATTGATACAACAGAAATACAACCTATCAATTTTTTTTT